TTCTCTTAAGACTGAGAGCACTTTCTCTTAAGACTGAGAGCAGTAAAAAATAGAAAAGAAAATAAATAAAAAAATAATCAAATCGCACCATCTCTGTAATAGGTGAATGCCTCTTTTTCTCCCGAAGTTGTCGGAATTATTCGTAATAAGATATTGGCTACAATTGAAAAGGTTTTATCAATAAAATTTCCATTTATCCCAGATCTAGACATAGGTGTATTAATCCATTCTATAATTTATTTTAATTTCATTTCGTGAGAAAATGATCCCACAAACAAAGGAATTGTACAGTACGAAATAACATAAAAACGGATTCATTAAAATAAAAAGGAAGACCTTTTACTCATACTCAAATTGTTTCGTTTTGACAGGAATCAATAAAAAAAAAAAAATCCGGGGGACGGTTCATGAATTTGAAATCAATCTATGGGTTAAGAAGTTGGAGTAAGGAGTTGTTGTTGAAAAATCTAAAACTGGAAAGGCATTTTAGAATTTTTATGAAAATTGAATAATGATCTAAAGATATCCATTAAACACAGTCTAAAAAAAATGGATCAATCGTTGAATTCGTTTCAATTGAGAGATTAAATCCGGTATAAATATTAGAAAGGGCGGAAACCCCATCTTCGCAAACATGAATAGATATATCTTTATTTTACAATTTTTCACAAAAAAGATTTATGCGGAAGGATTTGTCTTTGATGAAAAGTTTTCTATTTTTAGAGTTCAATTTTTTAATAATTTTAATTCAATGTAGATACCTATCCAAAATAATATGAATGACTCACTATTAACTCGGTTTTTTGGCCATAATCATTATGTAGGAGAGGTGGCCGAGTGGTTCAAGGCGTAGCATTGGAACTGCTATGTAGACTTTTGTTTACCGAGGGTTCGAATCCCTCTCTTTCCGTACTCTTCACCTAATTCACCAATGTTACTGACTGCAATGCATCAAATAAGAATGTATACTCCAACAGTTAGACCTTTCTTTGATATCGATTATGTATTCCTAATCCAAATCTTCTGTGGTACGAAAAATACTGGGCAAAATGGACAAGGAATGAAAATCCCCTACCGATCTATGATACATGAATGAGATCAAAATCCCCAGATCAAACCCCTTACCTTACTTACCCCGGGTCCCTTTACTTAAGCCAAAATGGAGAGGTCAAAATTGTCCGAACCCTTGTTATTTTAGTTGGGGTTAAGTCTGACGAGAGTAATATTCTACAACTAGCAATTCATTTATTTTCAAACCGACCCATTTACTATCTATTATTTGATTGACGAATCCTTCATATTGGAATGGGTGAAGAGTCAAATGGTTTGGCAACTCCTCGCGGGGGGATGAATCAAGATAATTTTTAATCAGAGCCCTAGATTTTTGCTCATCCCTCACTGTAATAATATCTCGGGGTTTACAGCGATAACTTGGTATATCTACTATACGACCATTAACTAAAATATGTCTATGGTTAACTAATTGGCGGGCTTGAGGAATAGTCGAAGCCATACCCAATCGAAAAAGGATGTTATCCAAACGCATTTCAAGTAATTGTAGTAAAACCTGACCTGTTGATCCTTTGGCTTTTCCGGCGATACGAACGTATTTAAGTAATTGTTGTTCTGTAAGACCATAATGAAAGCGCAATTTTTGTTTTTCTTCTAAACGAATACGATATTGAGATTTTTTTCCGGGGCGCGATTGGTTTCTAAGATCGCTTCCGGCTCTAGGCTTTTTACTAGTTAGTCCCGGTAAAGCCCCCAGACGACGGATTTTTTTGAAACGAGGCCCTCTGTAACGTGACATAAAGACTCCTTATTTTTTATGAAATTTCATAAAACAAAATTAAAACTAAACTAAAATATGATAAATTAATCGAAATTTACTGAAGTATTGTATTACAAAGAATAATTAGAGGAATTGTATCAATATCCGGACCTTATTGTATATAAATAATTGTATTATATAAATAAAAATAATTTTAAAAAATAAAAATAATTTAAAATAATAATAAAAAAAAATAATAATAATAATAAAAAAAAATTCAGGGTTCTTTTCTTGATTGATTTGTTCTACAGAGACCGAACTCCTCCAATCCCATTTTTATTCATAATTGGAAGTTCCTACGAGATGATAGGGTGACCCTTGGGAAAAGGGAAAGAAGTTTTTCGCTTTGATTTCACATTATCAATTATGTAAAAAATAAAAAATCAAACAAACGGAGAAAAGCCGGCTATCGGAATCGAACCGATGACCATCGCATTACAAATGCGATGCTCTAACCTCTGAGCTAAGCGGGCTCACATAACATAAATTGTACACGTATACTAATTTAGTAAACTACTGAGATATTAACTGTTCATTCTTAGCTATTTCATAAGAAATATGATATATAGAAAAATAGAAATTCATAAGAAATATGATATATAGAAAAATGGAAATATCAAAAATAAGGAAGAATAGAAAATAGAATTTTAGAATTTCCAAACATATTGGATATTTGAATATTATAGAACATACCTATTAATATAGCGATATTATTAAATATCGCGATATAAAATTTGGATCTATTTCTCAAATATATGTTTATCAATAATAAATATCTTAATTAGCTTAATTAGATGGTAAGATTTTTTTTACTATTCTATGTTTACTATTTTTTATTACATAATTTTATTATATTTCATATATATTTTATATATAGAAATATATATATTTCATTTTAATTTAATTTGAAAATATATTTTAATATTTCATTTTAAATAAAATCGAGTAAAGTAATGTAATTAAGTTTAGAATCTTATTCTATTTCTATATTTCTTGTATATTACAATCTTATAATATTATTATTTATTATATATAATTCGAAATAATTTCATATTTAATTAATAAATAATTTTATTTTGAATTCTCTTCTAATTCTAAATTAACGGAATGGTTAGTTATAGCCATTTTATTAGTTTTAGTTATGGCTATTAATTTCATTTCAAATTAATAATACTCAAATCTTCCTTTTCGTTTTTTTGTTATGTTATAATGTTGTTTTTTTGTTATGTTATAATGTTATAGAAGGCCTGCCCTAAGAATAACATGAAAGATAAAAGCGCAATCCAGATCATAATGAAACACTCCTCTGGTTTCATTCGGAAAGGTGAAAGCTAAGACGAAAAAAAAAAAAAAAAAGAATCGACCGTTCAAGCATTTAAAATTGCACGCTAAAAACGGTAGAAATAGGGGCATATATAAGTATAATAAATATATATTATACTATAATATATATGTTATGCGATCTATATTGAATTGATGATATAGAAATGATAGAATCATTTCTGATTGGACCAAATACGGGTCTCCGATAGAGATGAAAGAAAATATACAAGAAATCAAATAGTAGAAAAAACTTTTCAATATAGGAACCGGTATCTAATGAATTCAACCGGTCCAGCATAATAGAAATGAAAGAAAAGGGGGGGGCGGCATCATGATGCGATCTTAATCACATCAAAAAAAAGAGGGGATATGGCGAAATTGGTAGACGCTACGGACTTAATTGGATTGAGCCTTGGTATGGAAACCTACCAAGTGAGAACTTTCAAATTCAGAGAAACCCTGGAATTAAAAATGGGCAATCCTGAGCCAAATCCTGTTTTATGAAAATAAACAAGGGTTTCATAAACCGAAAATAAAAAAGGATAGGTGCAGAGACTCAATGGAAGCTGTTCTAACAAATGGAGTTGGCTGCATTGTGTTAGTAAAGGAATCCTTCCATCGAAACTTCAGAAAGGATGAAGGATAAACCTATATACATACGTATAGTACTGAAATACTATCTAAAAATGATTAATGACGACCCAAATCTGTATTTTTTTATATTTATATGAAAAATGAAAGACTTGTTGTGAATCGATTCAAAATTGAAAAAAGAATCGAATATTCATTGATCAAACCATTCACTCCACCGTAGTCTGATAGATCTTTTTAATAATTGATTAATCGGACGAGAATAAAGATAGAGTCCCATTATACATGTTAATATCGACAACAATGAAATTTATAGTAAGAGGAAAATCCGTCGACTTTAGAAATCGTGAGGGTTCAAGTCCCTCTATCCCCAAAACGACCCGGTTGACTCCCTAATTATTTATTTTCATTTTATCATTTTGTTAGCGATTCAAATAAAAATTCGTTATATTTATCATTCATTCTCATTCTACTCTTTTCTTTCACAAATGGATCTGAGCGAAATTTTTTTTCTTATCACAAGACTTGTGTGTGATATATATGATAATGATACGCGTACAGTACAAATGATTTGAGCAAGGAATCCATTAAATTTGAATAATTAACAATACATATCATTACTTGTACTGTACTGAAACTTTGAAAATTTTTTTTTGAAGATCCAAGAAATTCTATTAGATCCTGTATAATACTTTGTAATACTTTTTCGTTTTTCTAATTGACTAATTGACATAGACCCAAGTCCTATATTAAAATAAAATGAGGATGATGCGTCGTGAATGGTCGGGATAGCTCAGCTGGTAGAGCAGAGGACTGAAAATCCTCGTGTCACCAGTTCAAATCTGGTTCCTGGCACATGAGTAATTTGTATGAGTCTATATTCTAAAAATTAATTGATATGGGTCGACATACATATTCATTAATAGTATAAATCATGATACATATTTATCCATCTAAATGTCGGAGATATACCCCTTATATATATCATATGTATATAAAGTATACAAAAGAATTCCATTTTGTTTCCTCTTGTTTTTTTATTTGTCCATACTGTGTCTCCTTTTGTTCAAAAAAAAACGTTAATACTTTATACATATTCGAAAGGCTAAATTAGTTAGTTGAAAGAGAAAAAGTATAGTCTAGAGGAGTTGAGGGATGGGAATAGCCAAAGTTCATTTCAGATACAGTACAAATAGAATATGATCCTCTTTCATTTCCTTCTATATTTTTTTCATATTCTATTTCTTCATTTCCT